TTACAGGCTGTACTCTTCCCGTTAGTCCATAAGGATCGGATACCCATATTCCAGGACCGTACAGACCTGTTACATGAAATGCACCAAAACCAAAGCAAGCCACCCCGGAGAGAAATAAATGAATTCCAAAGATCTTGGGCAAATCCAAAGAGGGTTTTCCTGTACGTTCATCAGAAAATATTTCTAGATCCCAATAGACCCAATGCCAGATAGCTGCCAAAAAGCATAAGCCAGAAAACACAATATGTGCCCCAGCTACACCTTCGTAACTCCAAATTCCCGGATTCGTTACAGTTCCTCCTGTGATACTCCAACCCCCCCATGAATTGGTTATTCCTAAACGAGTCATGAAGGGTATAACGAACATACCCTGTCTCCACATTGGATCAAGAATAGGGTCAGAAGGATCAAAAACTGCTAATTCATACAGAGCCATCGAGCCCGCCCAACCAGCAACCAGAGCTGTATGCATTATATGAACGGAAAGCAACCGGCCGGGATCATTCAATACAACGGTATGAACACGATACCAAGGCAAACCCATGGAAAATACCCCTTTATCGAAGAAAAATAGACACTACGTAACTTTATTGCATTGGAAAAAATTAGACTATGACTATCCTATAGACTTCCCCTGTTGAGGGGATTATTTTCTAACAAGGATTAGGTTAATATTGATTCTATATTCTATTCGTAATAATGGAAGAATTCTGTTCGTAAGAACAAAGAGAAGCAGATTTATTCTATACTCGATAAGTACCAATATGCAATGGTGGATTGATACCATTTTCTATGAGAAAATATGTCCATCCTTCATTTATCATTAGAAGGATCTATTCGTAAAAATGTCCTTTATTTTTTTTTTGTTTCTTTCTAAATTTTTCTAATCTATCGATAAAATAAATATGATAAAGCCCATATTATAAAGACAATAAAACCAGATTGTTACGTTTCCACATCAAAGTGAAATATAGTATTTAGTTCTTTTTTCTTTCAATCCATGCCTATTGGTGTTCCAAAAGTACCTTTCCGAAGTCCTGGAGAGGAAGATGCATCTTGGGTTGACGTATAGTGCGACTTGTCAGATATATTGGGTCATATGGGATTTCCCCATTCTCTCCCCCGACCGAGATATCCTCTGTTTCACCCAAGAAAGAGAAATTGAATCATCAAAAATTGGAGCGTGAAGTGCAATTAAATGCATTATTTGGGGGAATTCATAGAATTCAATTAGAATAATTTATGGTTGGCTTTGGCTGGACGAAAAAAATGAAGTATCCAGGCTCCGTTTAGAAAAAACCCAATTGGTAATATATCTATGATTACTATGTGTATCATAAATGATTATTTGTAAAGTCATAACAAAAAGAAATGGTGATGGGAAGATTTGTCCTATATGTGCAAATCAAAATCGGGCGAATCTTCACCCGGAGTAGAGCATAAACCTAAAAAGATGAAAGAGACCCATTCAGGAACAAGAAAATACCATCGTGATTTGGATTGAATTTCGATGAAAGAATACATCAATGAGAAGTTAATTCGATAAGTTTATTTACCCTTTTTTCTATTATCAAAGAAGAAATCCAAATTCATCTTTATTGAAAAATCGAAGAAAAAGCCCTTTCATTAAAAAATTAGAAAAACCCGAAAAAGAAAGAGGACTGGAATCTATACATTGATTCTTTTCTTCGCAATTTTTTTGAACCGTATGCATCAAAAGGTGCATGTACGGTTCGTAAGGGATACAATTTTATCCTACTCAACCGACTTTATCGAGAAAGATTACTTTTTTTAGGCCAAGAGGTTGATAGCGAGATCTCGAATCAACTTATTGGTCTTATGGTATATCTCAGTATCGAGGATGAGACTAAAGATCTGTATTTGTTTATAAACTCCCCTGGTGGATGGGTAATACCCGGAATAGCCATTTATGATACTATGCAATTTGTACGACCAGAGGTCCATACAATATGCATCGGATTGGCCGCGTCAATGGGATCTTTTATTCTGGTTGGAGGAGAAATTACCAAACGTCTAGCATTCCCTCACGCTTGGCGCCAATGAAGTTTTTTTATTTGAGAGAAAAAAGAAAACTATGCCTTCGCCGTATGAATATTAAGTAATAATAGCATGGCACTTCGAATTCGATATGAAAAATTTTGTATTTTTTTTTTCAAAAGATTTGATTATGTATCGAGAGAGTAGTATGAGATAAAAAAGATATTTCCGACTTTCTCTTATCTATCGGAAGTCCAATTCAGCGTCACAAACTTGTTTGTTTTTACACCGACGGGTTCTTAACAATATTTAAGTTAGAAAAAAAAGAGTGCGAAAAAACCAAAATTTTCTTTTTTTGATTGGCTCAAAAAGAAACTTTGGGATTGCTGAATCAAAGACAAAAAAAGAAGAATCCATTTTAAAATAGAAAGCAACGGAGCCATCATAGTATTTTTGAACTCCTCCGAAAAAAAGAAGGGTGGCATTTTGATCATTTCCCCGTCTGGGGCTGATAGATTCTATTTTTATCTTTCTTGAATGGAAAAGTTAGGGGTCAATTTGATTATAGAGCCGTATGCAATGCATAAAAGATAATGCCCGTACGGTTGTTCAATTCTATCCTTTTCCTATTATTCTTTATCTTTCTTTTCTGTTTCTTTCATCACACCAGATAGAGAAACCTCCTATTATCAGGGTAATGATCCATCAACCTGCTAGTTCTTTTTATGAGGCACAAACGGGAGAATTTATCCTGGAAGCGGAAGAACTGCTGAAACTGCGCGAAACCCTCACAAGGGTTTATGTACAAAGGACGCACAAACCTTTATGGGTTGTATCTGAAGACATGGAAAGAGACGTTTTTATGTCAGCAACAGAAGCCCAAACTTATGGAATTGTTGATCTTGTAGCAGTTGAATGAAAAAAATGGATTTTGTGCAAATCTGTGATTTGAGATTTTATCTCCGAGTTTACTATTAAATAAATATAAATAAAAAATGAAATAAATAAAAAATCCGGTTAGGATCAATCTAAACCAGCCCATTATGTATATGACTTAACATGCCAACTATTAAACAACTTATTAGAAATACAAGACAGCCCATTCGAAATGTCACGAAATCCCCTGCTCTTCGGGGATGTCCTCAGCGTCGAGGAACATGTACTAGGGTGTATGTGCGACTCGTTTAGATCATGAGCTGACACAAAAAAGCAAGAAAACTGCTTCCAGTATGACTGATCAGTACGAGTGAATAGAATAGAATGGAAGAAGGAACTCCATTCACTATCTAAAAATAAGCAAATCGATCCTTCTATTGTGTATAAAGTTTATGGTTTCCATTGGTGCAAATTCAATCACCTGAATTTAAGATGAGAAACAATTCTCCATTGGTAGCAACTGGTTATCCATTAAGCGGAAAATTCTTATTGAAATAAAAAAAAAAAAAAGAAGTTCTCGCTCGGTCAAGAACGGACTACGAGGGTCAGCTACCCAGCTAACTTTCATAATTAAATATCGTTACTGTATAGGTAGGTCTCATTGTGAAAGACCTGTTACTGGATAATTCATAGGTAGAGCCAAAGAGTGTGGTGTGAACTATACAAGTTACCAATAACATTGATGAAATATTAAATGAAGTAAGGGCTCCGGTGTATAGAGAAGACCTCACCGTTTAAGAAGTAACCATAGAAACGAGGAAACCCACTATTTCTTTCCTATTTCGCAGTAAAATACCTAAAAAAGAAAAAATCGTGGTCGGGAAGGTTATAGTAGCCAAAGCCATTGGAATTTGTATTTTATACATTGGAAAAATCCGTTTGGTTATTAGTTATTAATAGGCCAGGACGGAAAAAATAATAACTGAAAGAAAAAAATCAATTAGTTATTTGTCAAAATTTTATTTATTCAATGACTAGAGTTAAACGCGGATATATAGCCCGGAAACGTAGAACAAAAATTCGTTTATTTGCATCAAGTTTTCGAGGATCTCACTCAAGACTTACTCGAACTATTACTCAACAGAAAATAAGAGCTTTGGTTTCGGCTCATCGGGATAGGGATAAGCAAAAGAGAAATTTTCGCCGTTTGTGGATCACTCGAATAAACGCAGTAATTCGAGAAAAGGGAGTATCCTATAGTTATAGTAAATTAATACATGATCTATATAAGAGGCAATTGCTTCTTAATCGTAAAATACTGGCCCAAATAGCTATATCAAATAGGAATTGTCTTTATATGATTTCCAACGAAATCAGAGAAAAAGTAGATTGGAAAGAATACACCGAAATAATTTAAATGAGGTTCCCCGGAGAATGAACTCCGGGAGGGTGGAGTTGAAGTCAAAATTACTATGAGAAATGCGCTAAAGTAGTCAAAATGAATGAACACGTTCAATAAAAAAATCTTTCCGATTCGTTTTTTTTTTTACGACACAATAATCTGGATTCTAAGATTTGTCAAATAAAACACCAATCCATGTTTGAGTTCGAATTGGAATTATGATTGAAGTGAACAAAAAAAAGCCTATTTATTTTTGGTTCTAAGACCAGTAGTTCTAGTGGTCGACTCGATTCTTTCAAATTGTTTCTCATTATTGAGAAAAGGTAACAAAGATAAAATACGAGCTTGTTTTATAGCAATAGTAATTAATCGTTGTTGTTTCAAGGTCAATCTATTTACTCGTCTAGATAATATTTTTCCCTGTTCACTAATAAATCGACTAATTAAACTCATGTTTCTATAATCAATTCGATCCCCCGATTGAATCGGGGGCAAACGCCTACGAAAAGATCGCTTGGATTTAAGAAAAGGTCGCTTGGATTTATCCATGATTTGTTTGTTTAGTTTATTTCTTATCCCGAAATATTTCTTAATTGTAACTCCAATTAGGATTCTTTTTATTTAAATGCAATATCTTCTATTTATATTTCAATGTGTTCTATATAATGTCATTTTTCCCCTTTCAAGGATAAGACATACTGGGTTCAATTTATTTCTTTATTTCCCCATGAATCATATGTTTGTAACAATAGGGACAGAATTTTCTCAATTCTAATCGATTGGGCGTATTGTGCCGGTTCTTTTGAGTAATATATCTGGAAATACCGGTTGATACCTTCTTAACACCATTTTGTATACAACTGGTACATTCCAAAATTACCGTTACCCGCGCATCTTTCCTCTTGGCCATGAACCTCCTTTGGATTTTTGATTTACTCAACTCTTCTATTTTGATTCGAAATGAAGAAAAAGAAAGGAAGGAAAAAATAGAAGTTATTAACTTGAAATCCAACTCTAAAAGATCAAAATCAATTAAATCAAAGCCATAAAAGCCATAGTAAATAATAAGTAAGACAATGATAATGAGAATGACTTCGAAACTTAACTGCGAAGGGCAGTTAAAGATCTTGTATTCTTGCCCTAGACCCCGATTTTCCTACTCTACCCCCATGTCTCTATTTTGAATTCGAATTTGAACCTGAGTCTCGCAGACGTTGAATCCATTTTTATTCTTTCTCTTTCGTCCCTTAATTCTAAAAATTAGAAAAAAGGGAAAAAAGAGAAAAGAGGGAGGATTAGTCACAGATATTTGATTATATTTCTAATCTTCTTCATTCCTTCCGGTGTCAATAGCTAGAATGAAAAAAAGGGGAATGTCAACGCATCGGGGAAAAAACGATTAATCTCTATCAATAGACCTGCTAAAGCCCCGAACCATAACGTACTTAGTACTGGGGCCACGGAGAGATATGTTTTTAGATCTCGCATTGAAAAACCTCCTTTTTTTATTGTAATACATAAAGATAATGCATATATGATCAGATGCATATGTAGTTAAGGGCCACTTAGAGTTATACACGGAATCCCTAATTCCAATTGAAATGTAGAACGATCCATAAGATTTCCTTTTCTTATTATTATATGTAAGAATATGTTAAATGAGGTCAAAAAAGATGAAATGGGTAGAAAAGCTGTGTGGCTCAATGCAGGAAGTAGGGATGTGGAAAACAAGAAAGGAATTCTCTACAATTATACTGTAGAACAATTGAAGGGATGTGGCGCAGCTTGGTAGCGCGTTTGTTTTGGGTACAAAATGTCACGGGTTCAAATCCTGTCATCCCTACCTATTACTGCCCCTTTAAGTAGTAACGAGGAATCAACTGAGATCGATTCAAATTGCGTTCCGTGGAAGTTCATTTTTATGAAAGTATAGAATATATGGATATAAAATGAAAATGGATTAGTTAAAAAAAAATCTTTTCCTTACATTCTTTTCTATTCTGATAAGAAAGCGCTCTTAGTTCAGTTCGGTAGAACGTGGGTCTCCAAAACCCGATGTCGTAGGTTCAAATCCTACAGAGCGTGATTTTTTCTTCATGAATCCAATTAGACTGAAATGCATTCAGTCGCTTGCACACCAATTAGAATTTGACCTCCTGTGGATTAAAGAAAGGAGGAGGCCAATCAAAAAAAGAAATGCGAATTAATCAAAGGTCCAACTGATCACCACGTCTGTATTGTAAATATGCAGTTACGAATAATCCAGCCAAAGTAATAGGAATTAGACCTAACACGATTCCAAATAGAAAAACTTCAATCATTTCAATTTTATGAAAAGGAGAAAAAAAGCGGTAATATCTATACCTAAATATTAATCCGAAATTGATGTGAATCTCAATGACCAAGAATTGACATGATAAGTAACTCTAGAATACACAGAATCTCACAGAAGGATTTCCTTTCTGAATTGTTTCTTTCAAATAGAAATTTTAAATAAGTCGTATCTTGCTCAGACCAATAAATAGAGCTGAAGTTATAGTTAAAGCCACTAGTAGAAAACCGAAATAACTGGTTATAGTAAGCATGAAAGGGCTAAATGAAATATGGTATTTTTATACATATGTTTCTAAAGCATTTACCTAAGTTTCCATTTTTCTAACATAGGAAGATATACAAAAATACCAATTGAAATAATAAGTCCAATTGAAAGTTTTGGATTCATCTATCATTATAGACGGCACGAACAAAGAGAAAGTCACAGGCATATAAAATGAAACCGATTCATCATTTCTAAGATCTAGCCATCTCGCGATTCCTATCAACCAAGTCGTCGAGAATAAACGAACTGAATCGTGTAACTTCATTCAAAAACGAAACTCTTTTTGAATTATTATTTTGAATTCCATTTTTATGGAATACTATGTTTTCCTCGTTCGATATTTTAAAATAAAGCCTCGTTCTTTTAGCTAGATCCAAATTTGGGTTGAGATCCAATCCAACAATTCATTCCAACTATTGATTCCAATTATTTTATTCTTTTTTCACTTTCTTTCATCGAATTTGTTACCGGACAATTAACAAATTCTTTAAAATAAAAAAAAGGGTGGATTCTAACAAAAACTCCCTCTACAACCATGAAAAATCAATTTCTAGATCTCGCATCCACTTAAAATTGAATTGTGGAAATATGATAATCTCTTTCATTGTAAGAATTTTATATTAAA